TTTGTAACTATGCAATTAATCGACGCAAAAAGGTAATCTGATAACCCTTCGTCAGATAATTGTCCGAGGACGGCGCAAGGTAGGTTATAGAAAAAAACAAATAAACGGCTGATAAAGACTTTTGGATTGATTGGGTCAGGAATCAAATTTGTGATTCGGTATGGATAAAAGAACTTACTATGTTATACTATTCAAGTCACGGCGGCGGGTTGATTTGATAGATCAGATATTGTTATTCATGATATTGATCCGATTCAAGATCATCGAGAGGTAATTCATTCATTGAATTTACAGACGAAAGATTTACCATCTCTAGGGGATTAAATCCCGAGTTATTGCGAATTAAAAAACCGACGAAATTATGGAAGTAAATATTCTTGCATTTATTGCTACTGCACTATTCATTCTAGTTCCTACGGCTTTTCTACTTATCATTTACGTAAAAACAGTCAGTCAAAATGATTAATTCAAATGAATTTTAATGAAACTTTCCTTCCAAGTTCTTATCAAAAATTGACGAAGTCAAATGAAAAGGATTTCCAATTTCACGTCTTCATTTAAATAAACTGAGCGGACGATAATTAGAATTGGCAGTATTCTAAGAGATGGATAGTATGGTAGAAAGATTAATCTTTCTACCATACTATCCATCTCTTAGTCAGTTGTAATCTAAAATAAAGATAAGGGCTTAAGTTTATGTAGATCAATCTACAACATTCTCTTCATATATGTGTATATATATTACATATATTGTATATATTGTATGGAATTGACATAACACCAAATTTGCTACATCTATTTGATCTGATCAATCTGAAATACTTCTTATCTTAGTAATTCTAATTCCTTTTACTAATAAGTAAGAGGAAACCTTACTTAACTTATTTTTAACGCCCGAACCGTTAAATAGTCCAAAATACGTTGCAAAACGAGCTATAAAACAATCGATACGGTTTGATTCCTTCCTTGTAGTAGTACTTCTAGAGCCCACTTCTTCCCCACACTACGAGTGAAAGGGAAAATGTAAAGACTACCATTAAAGCAGCCCAAGCGAGACTTACTATATCCATGTGAATTATGTCCCCTATCTCTATAAATACGAAAGAATTATTCCACTATTCCTCACTAATAATAGTGGAATTAATGGCGCCGAGTCAAAAAGGGATTATGACCAAACACTATTGAGAAACCAATCCAATAAATTGATTATGATTTTGAATCGGGAAAGATTAAACACAAGTAAAATATGTAGTAACATCCCGAGGGAATGGAAACATATAGGAATAAAATAAAAAAAATTTAGGCCTATTCTTTATTTTTTTGTTGACCTTCTAGTCAAAACAGAAGGGGAGAAAATCTATAAAAAAGAGAAATAACTATCTATTATAGGCCTTTATTTCCTCATTTGATCTACAAATACGTACCTCCCCCCGACTATCATTGTGAAAGTCGGGGCTTGGCCTGGGGTTGGAGAAAAGGAATTATTTCTTTTTGCCCCCTTTCTATATCTATAAAAGTCAATTATTCATCCAATCTAATATTGCCCGAATACCCATAGATTCTCACGAGTCTGTAGTATATAAAGCAACTTATGCCCCTTTCCAAAATTTTTCATTGAATTTCCTATCAGGGGCTACAATCTGATTAAAAATCTAATCATTAGACACTTCCTTAATAATTAAGAATAATTAATATTAAATTAATAAGGGTAGTAGAAGGGAATCGAAAAGTCTTTATAGTCCCTCTACCACAGTAGATTAGAAGAATCCTAGATACGGGCGAGGATTCACAATCTCTTCTTTTAGAAAACCTTCAGACTACATAAACAAAGCATCAATGGTCTGTTTCCTATGCTTCTACCGGAGAAAAATTCCGCGAGTTATATCAGTAGAACAGAAGAAAAGAAGAGATTTCGAGTTTTTTGTTAATGTTGATCAGGCGACACCCGGATTTGAACTGGGGAAAAAGGATTTGCAGTCCCCCGCCTTACCACTCGGCCATGCCGCCAAAATGATACAAAATAGATTAAAATTTTCCTGGATTACTAAATTTTTATTGTACTTGCATTTTAACTCCTGTTTTCCTTAATCCTTTTCCTAAAAGAAAGCTTTTTTTTTGATTGGATTTGATCCACCCCTTCGGCTGATTGTATAGTATCTGAAAATATACCGTGCTAAAAACATTCTCTCGCTTTTTTTCTATTGAGAAATCAAATGTGTATTTTTAGCCGATAAATTTGAACCATTAACTCTTACTTCGAATTCATGAATGATTCATGGATTTGAATCTCAAAATTGTGTTTTCCTAATGACATAAGAAAATACAAATTGAGACAGAACTAATCAGTATTGATTTTTTCAATCAAAAAATCCTTCCCCATTTCAATTATAACAAAATATATGAGTATATGTAAACCCCAGAACATAAATTGTTACCAAAATATATTATATATTTTTTAGATATGTTTATGTTGTTGATAGGGAATTATCATTAAATTATC